TCTTGATAATATATAGAACAATTCTGTTCGTAGGAACAAAGCGAAGCAGATTTATTCTATACTCAATAAGTACCAATACGCAATGGGGGTTGAAACTACTCCTTATAAGGAAATAGGCCCATACTACTTCATCATTAGAAAGACCTATTTGTAATAATTTTTCTTTATTCATTCTGTCTTCATTTTATTATATTATGTATGAAGTTTTCTAATCTATGGATAAACTAATACAAGGGCTAATATTATAAAGATAATAAACCCATTCTTACGTTTCCACATCAAAGTGAAATATAGTATTTATTTCTTTTTTCTTTTATTTAATGCCTATTGGTGTTCCAAAAGTACCTTTTCGGAGTCCTGGAGAGGAAGATGCATCTTGGATTGACGTATAGTGCGACTTGTCAGATATATTGGGTCATATGGAATTTTCCCGTTTTCTCCCCCCATGGAGATATCCTCTATTTCACCCAAAAAACATATTAATTGAAGCATCCAAAATTGGGAGCGTGAAGTAAAAATTAGGAGAGTGAAGTGCAATGCAACCCGACCCCCCCTTTTTTTGGGGAGGTCATTTATATTATTATCAATTAGAATAATTTATGGTTATCTTCGTTGGACTAATCAAATTAAGTATCCAGGCTCCGTTTAAAAAAGAATCCAATTGGTAATTATATATGATTACCACTTATATCATAAAGGATTCGATTCCTATTTATAAATAAAACGGATATCAAATCGTTACACAATCGAGTAATATGGATGAATTCCATCAAATATTTGATTTGACAGAAGGCATAAAATGAATAATTAATATTAATTATTAAGAAATCATAGCAATAAAGAAGTGGTAAGAGAAGCATTTGTCCTATATGTACAAATCAAAATAGGGCGGATCTTTACCCGGAGTAGAACATAAACCTAAAAAGATTTCAGAGACCCATTCAGGAACAAGAAAATGACATCGTGATTTGGATCTCAATGAAAAAATACATCAATGATTAAGTTAATTCGATAAGTTTGAAATTCTTTTTTTATATTCTAAGATAAGAAAAGGGGTCAAAAGAATCTTTATTGACAAATCGAAGAAAAAGCCCTTTCGTTAAAAGTTAGAAAGAGCTTACTATGCTATGTATGATATAAAAAAACGAAAGGGGGCTGGAATCTACACATTGATTTTTTCGGAAATTTTTTTTGAACCGTATGCAGAAAAAAGTGCATGTACGGTTCCTAAGGGATACAACTTTACCCGAATCAACCGACTTTATCGAGAGAGATTGCTTTTTTTAGGCCAAGCAGTTGATAGCGAGATCTCGAATCAACTTATTGGTCTTATGGTATATCTCAGTATTGAGGATGATACCAAAGATCTGTATTTGTTTATAAACTCTCCTGGCGGATGGGTAATACCTGGAGTAGCTATTTATGATATTATGCAATTTGTGCGACCAGATGTACATACAATATGCATGGGATTAGCTGCTTCAATGGGATCTTTTATCCTGGTTGGAGGGGAAATTACCAAACGTCTAGCATTCCCTCACGCTTGGCGCCAATGAGGTTTTTTTGAGAGAAACAAAAGACTATGCCTTCGTCATATGAAATAGGAATATTAAGTAAAAATAGCATGGCATTTAGAATTCGATAAGAAAAAAATTTTCTTATTTTTTCAAAAAATTAGATTATATATCGAGAGAGTAGTATGAAATAAAGGGTATTTCTTATTTTATCTTATCCATCGGGAATCCTATTCAGCGTCACAAACTTTTTTTTCATACCATAGATCTCTTAACTAACAATATTTATTGTATAAATCAAATATTTTTTTATTTGATCGGATCAAAAAGAAACTTTGGGATTGCTGAATCACAGACAAATAAATACCAAAAAAGAAATAAGAAATATATAAAGCAACGGAACCATCATAGTATTTTTTAACTCCTCCAAAAAGAAGGGTGGTAATTTGATCATTTACCAATATGAGTCTCATAGATCCTATTTGTCTCTTTCTGCGATGGAGGGTAAAGAGAATCCATTTTCTTGTAGAGCCGTATGCAATACATAAAAAAAGCACGTACGGTTATTCTATTTTTTTTCTTAAGTCTTTTTTTATCTTTATTTATTTTCTCTTCACTCCATGGTATAGATAGAAGAAACTTTATTATGTTATATCATCAGGGTAATGATTCATCAACCCGCCAGTGCTTTTTATGAAGCACAAACGGGAGAAGCTATCTTGGAAGCGGAAGAACTGCTAAAACTGCGTGAAACCATCACAAGGGTTTATGTACAAAGAACGGGCAAACCCCTATGGGTTGTGTCCGAAGACATGGAAAGAGATGTTTTTATGTCAGCAACAGAAGCGCAAGCTTATGGAATTGTTGATCTTGTAGCAGTTGAATGAAAATAGAAAATAGTATGGATTTGGCGCAAATTGGCGATTTCTTTTTTTATCTTCTTGCCGAGTTCAATATTTTCTTAATTTTATTAAATAGTAAATAGAAGTAATTCATAATCATCCGGTTAGGATCGATCTAAACCAGCTCATTATGTATATCATTCAACATGCCAACGATTAAACAACTTATTAGAAATACAAGACAGCCAATCAGAAACGTCACGAAATCCCCCGCTCTTCGGGGATGCCCTCAGCGTCGAGGAACATGTACTAGGGTGTATGTGCGACTCGTTCAGATCATGGACTGGGGCACAAATTTTTTTTTTCCAGTATTAATGATCAGTACCGATTAATAGGATAAAATGGAAGAACTCCATTCCATTCACTATCTAAAAATAAGAAAATCTATCCTTCTATTGTGTATGAAATTTATGGTTTCCATTGGTGTAAATCCAATTACCTCAATTTAATTTAAGATGAAAAAAAAAAGGCCCCCTTGGTATTAAATGGTTATCCATTAAGCGGGGACAAATCTTATAAAAAAAAAAGAAAGATTTGATTTCCATTCTTGCAAGAACGGACTAAGAGGGCCAGCTACCGAGCTAACTTTCATAATTAAATACCGTTACTGTATAGGTAGATCTCCTTGTGAAAGACCTATTACTGGCTAATTTATGGGTCGAGCCAATGAGTGTGAACTGTACAAGTTACTAATAAGGTTAATTAAATAAATTAAATTATATAGGCTCCGGTGTATAGAGAAGACCTCACCGTTTACGAATTAACCATAGAAACGATGAAACCCGCCATTTCTTTATCCATTTACTAGTTTTTTATTTATTATGTTTTTGATACCTAGTCAAATACAATTTCTTTTTCGAGGTAAAAAAATTGTGGTCAGGAAGGTTATAGTAGCTAAAGCCATTGGAATTTTTATTTTATACATTGGAAAAATCCGTTTTGTTATTAATAGACTGAGGAAGGGGAATAGAAAAACTGAAAGAAAGTAAATCCATTAGTTATTCTATTCATCAAAGTTTCATTTATTCAATGACCAGAATTAAACGGGGATATATAGCTCGGAGACGTCGAACAAAAATTCGTTTATTTACCGCAAGCTTTCGAGGGGCTCATTCAAGACTTACTCGAACGATTACTCAACAGAAAATAAAAGCTTTAGTTTCGGCTCATCGGGATAGAGATAGACAAAAGAGAACTTTTCGTCGTTTGTGGATCACTCGTATAAACGCAGTAATTCGTGAAAGGGGGGTATCCCATAGTTATAGTAAATTAATACATGATTTGTACAAGAGCCGAGTGCTTCTTAATCGCAAAATACTTGCGCAAATAGCTATATTAAATAAAAAAAGTCTTTATATGATTTCCAACGAGATCATAAAATAAGTCGATTCTAAGAAATCCACTGGAATCGAGTTCCCCGGAGAATGAACTCCGGGAGGATAGAGTAAAAATGACTATGAGAAAAAATTATTATGATTATTATGATAAAAAAGTAGTCAACATAAATAACCACGTTCAAGAAAAAAAAGATTTCTTTGCTTTCCCCGAGTTTTTCTTATTCTTATAACACGATACCAAAATCTTCATTTTCGGGTTTTTGAACAAAAGGCGTTTGGGTTTCGATTGGAATTTGAATTCCATTTTTAATTCAATTGAAGAAAGAATAAGCTTATTTCATTTTAGTTCTAAGACCTGCAGTTCTAGCGGTCGACTCACTTTTTTCAAATTGTTTCTCATTATTAAGAAAAGGTAATAAAGATAAAATACGGGCTTGTTTTAGAGCAATAGTAATTAATCGTTGTTGTTTCAAGGTCAATCTATTCACTCGTCTAGATAGTATTTTTCCTTGTTCACTAATAAATCGACTAATTAAACTCATGTTTCTATAATCAATTCGATCCCCCGATTGGATCGGGGGTAAACGCCTACGAAAAGATCGCTTGGATTTAAGAAAGGGTCGCTTGGATTTATCCATGGTTTGTTTAGTTTAGCTCTTATCGTGAAAACCCTATTATAGTCACATCAAAAATGAATTCAAATAGGATTTGCTTTGTTTATTAAATGTATTTATTAAATATGTTATTATATATAATGTCATTTTTCCCCTACTTTGTATCTTGAAAGGGTGACACACAAGTATTCGATTTGATCTATTTTTTTATCTCCCCATGAATTGTATGTTTGTAACAATAAGGGCAGAATTTTCTCAATTCCAATTGATTGGGCGTATTGTGCCGATTCTTTTGAGTAATATATCTGGAAATACCCGTTGCTGACTTATTAACATTAACATCGTTTCGGACACAACTGGTACATTTCAAAATAACAGTTACTCGGACATCTTTCCCCTTGGCCATGAACCTCCTTTGGATTTTTTTATTTGCTACACTCGTCTATTTTTGATCCTAAACGAAGAAGAAAGGAAGGAAAAACAATATAATATAAGTTACTAATTTGAAATCCAATTAGGGAAGATTTGGTTGGAATCAATCAAGTAAAGTAAGTAAAGTAATAGTAAATAATAAGTAATACAATAATTTCAAAACATATTTCGAGTCGTAGTACAGTATTTCATTTAAGTATT